CATCTCCCACTACTGGTGGGGTGACGGCTAGTTTTGGAATGCTGGGCGATATCATTATCGCCGAACCTAATGCATACATTGCATTCGCAGGTAAAAGAGTAATTGAACAAACATTGAATAAGACAGTACCCGAGGATTCACAAGTGGCTGAATATTTATTCCATAAGGGCTTATTCGATTCAATCGTACCACGTAATCCTTTAAAGGGTGTTCTGAGTGAGTTATTTAGGCTTCACTCCTTTTTTCCTTGGAAGTAAAATTCAATTAACCGGATCCTAAATTAATTTCTTTTTTAGTTCCTTTTTTTCCTTGTAGCGAGCAAAACTAATAGATAGTTTATCGGAATCAAAGTCAAAATCCATTTTTCTTTTTATAAAGAATTCTCAAAAAGATTCTTTATTTTTTAATGGTCTTCCTGATTAGGGGTCGGGAAAGAAACCTCTTTTAACAACATAAGTAAAAAATAAAATTCTTTTTTCTGCGAAATTCAAATTAAGCAAGAAAAAGAAACCGAAGGTCGTCTTCCCTTCTTGTTGCGTATGTATCGCGAATTCAAATAGAGAAAATATCGATATAGAGTATCTTTTTTTTCTACTCGAATCTCCCCCTAAGCCCCTATTTTTTTACTAATAACTGGTGTTGTTGGATTGAATTAAAAATTCTAACAGAATAGTTTACGAAATTCAATTCGGAAGAAACTCTTTATTTCGATTTTGATATTAATTTTAACTCTAAATAAAATTGAATATCAAAATATCAAAATTGGAATTGAATTTCATTTTCAGACAAGACTGGATTATCATCCATATATTTATATCTTTCATATCGAAAGAGAAATAAGATAATATTGTATTGAATTAATTTCTATTTATTTAATCTCGTGAATTTCTCTATTTTCTATTTCATTTTGATTTCTAGTTGATAATAATAGATAATAAGATATATAGAATATATAGAATTTGATTTCTATTCTATTATTTCTATTATTATTATTTCTATTATATAGAATACTCACTTCGATATACTAATTAGTATATAATACTACTAAGAATTAGTATAAGATATGTTTATAGTAATAACAGGTCTAAATATTCAATCGAGGTACCCATTCTATGACAACTCTCAATAGCTTACCCTCTATTTTTGTGCCGTTAGTAGGACTAGTATTTCCGGCAATTGCAATGGCGTCTTTATTTCTTCATGTTCAAAAAAACAAGATTTCTTAGATCTTATGGGTTCAAATCTCATCCATTTTTTTTTTCAAGACTTAGATATAGCTAATACAGATGTGCATTTAGTAGAGTATGTTATGGTATAACATAGGGGCATAAATGAAGCAGCTCTTATATATCCGTAAATAGATGCTCGAAATATACAAACAATATAGGGAAATAAGTTTCGAATTATTTCCAAATAGATTGGAATCGAGGCAGATGCCTGAAACGGAAAGTCGATCTATCTATATGTATGTAGATATTTCTAGAAGATCCTAACTTTTATTTTATACCTAACCCATTCGACGAATTACTCCGATTATTCCTAAAGGAAAGGGTTCCATGCGAATGGCACTAGTTGATGAGCGTTACTTCGGAAACAAAAAGTTTCTCCATTCCAATAAAAAAAAATTAAACTAGATCTAATATGAGTTGGCGATCCGAACATATATGGATAGAACGTATAGTGGGGTCTCGAAAACTAAGTAATTTCTTCTGGGCCTTGATCCTTTTTTTAGGTTCATTAGGATTCGTCTTAGTTGGAACTTCCAGCTATCTCGGTAAGAATTTTATATCTTTAGTTCCATATCAGCAAATCGTTTTTTTTCCACAAGGGATCGTGATGTCCTTCTACGGGATCGCGGGTCTCTTTATTAGTTCCTATTTGTGGTGTACAATTTCGTGGAATGTGGGGAGTGGCTATGATCGATTCGATCTAAAAGAAGGAATAGTGTGTATTTTTCGTTGGGGATTTCCTGGGAAAAAGCGTCGCATCTTCCTACGATTCCGTATGAAGGATATTCAGTCGATCAGAATAGAAGTTAAAGAGGGCATTTATCCTCGTCGTATCCTTTATATGGAAATCAAAGGACAGGGAGCCATTCCATTGACGCGTACTGATGAGAATTTGACCCTGGGTGAAATTGAGCAAAAAGCTGCCAAATTGGCCTATTTTTTGCGCGTACCAATTGAAGTATTTTGAAATGAAATAGCAAATCAAAATATTTCTATAAATAAAAAAAGAACAAGGGGAGTTCTTTTAAGTCGAAATCGGAATACTATTCCTTGAAATGTTTGTTTTTTTTAGTTTCGCTTTAGCATTCATCGAGAACGCGAAGCAGTTTCAAATTGGATCAATTAGATTATCTGTAAACAAGATTTTTATTATTTCTTCATTTAAAGTCGACTCTTTCTTATTCTATATTCTTTCTAGATTCATAATCAATGAATGGGAAATCAAAAAAAAAAGGAATAGATTCCGGGGTTCGATGCCTTAGAATAGAACTTATGTTTGATAAAAATAGTAGATCGCAGCGCATAGATTCGAAGAATGAGGCGAGTTCATTAGCAATTCAAAGATGAAAAATGGAAAAAAAGAAAGCATTTCTCCCTTTTCTTTCTGTTATATCTATAGTATTTTTTCCTTGGTGGGTTTCTCTTTCATTTAAGAAAAGTGTTGAATCTTGGGTTACTGATTGGTGGAATACTACACAATCCGAAACTTTTTTTACTGATATTCAAGAAAAGAGTATTATAGAAAAATTCATCGAATTAGAAGAACTCTTCCTATTGGACGAAATAATAAAAGAATACCCGGAAATAGGGTTGCAAAGGGCTCATATAGGAATCCACAAAGAAACGATCCAATTGATAAAGATAAACAATGAGGATCATATCCATATGATTTTGCACTTCTCGACAAATATAATCTGTTTCATTATTTTTAGTGCTTATTCAATTCTAGGTAATAAAGAACTTCTTATTCTTAACTCTTGGGTTCAAGAATTTCTATATAATTTAAGTGACACAATAAAAGCTTTTTCTATTCTTTTATTAACTGATTTATGTATCGGATTCCATTCGCCCCATGGTTGGGAACTAATGATTGGCTATGTCTACAAAGATTTTGGATTTGTTCATAATGAGAAAATTATATCTGGCCTTGTTTCTACTTTTCCAGTCATTATAGACAAAATTTTTTAATATTGGATTTTCCATTATTTAAATCGTCTATCTCCATCACTTGTAGTGATTTATCATTCAATGAATGACTGATCCAACTCGAATATTTCTTACTTTGCACATAAGCAAAGCATTTTAAGACGTACCCACTCCTTCGAACCTACGGAGATTTCCCCTCGAATATTTTATATTCGCGTAAAAGAATTTACGTAAATAGCAGACTTGTGGATAGGGAACTATCCGAGTGACCTACCTCATTTTATTGTAGAAATTTTTGGGATCAATGATTGGACTATGCAAATTAAAAATAACCTTTTTTTTTCTTGGATCACGATAAAGAAAGAAAGAAATTATTCGATCTATTTCCGTATCGTTTATGATATATATCATCACTCAAGCATCTATCTCAAATGCGTATCCCATTTTTGCTCAGCAGGGTTATGAAAATCCGCGCGAAGCAACCGGGCGTATTGTATGTGCCAATTGCCATTTAGCTAATAAGCCCGTGGATATTGAGATTCCGCAAACAGTACTTCCTGATACTGTATTTGAAGCAGTTGTTCGAATTCCTTATGATACGCAAGTGAAACAAGTTCTTGCTAATGGAAAAAGGGGGGGGTTGAATGTGGGTGCTGTTCTTATTTTACCTGAAGGATTTGAATTAGCACCCCCGGATCGTATTTCACCCGAGATGAAAGAAAAGATAGGCAATCTTTCTTTTCAGAGCTATCGACCCACTAAAAAAAATATTCTTGTTATAGGTCCTATTCTTGGTCAGAAATATAGCGAAATAACTTTTCCTATTCTTTCCCCGGATCCCGCTAATAATAAAGATGTTCACTTCTTTAAATATCCCATATATGTGGGGGGGAACAGAGGAAGGGGTCAAATTTATCCCGACGGGAACAAGAGTAACAATACGGTTTATAACGCTACAGCGGCTGGTAGAGTAAGTAAAATCATACGAAAAGAAAAGGGGGGATACGAAATAACTATAGCGGATACGTTAGATGGGCGTCAAGTGGTTGATATTATTCCGCCAGGGCCAGAGCTTCTCGTTTCAGAGGGCGAATCTATCAAACTTGATCAGCCATTAACGAGTAATCCTAATGTGGGTGGATTTGGTCAAGGGGATGCTGAAATAGTCCTTCAAGATCCATTACGTGTCCAAGGTCTTTTGTTCTTCCTGGCATCTGTTATTTTAGCACAAATCTTTTTGGTTCTAAAGAAGAAACAGTTTGAGAAGGTTCAATTATCCGAAATGAATTTTTAGATTTGCAAATTTATAAATCTCAACTTCGGAAAGGAAAAGGAATCCAATTCTTATTGGTGTTCTGCATGATCCAAAATTATGAACCCATTTTTGCTTGTTTCGAAGTCATTGGGAGTTACTTATACTCTATTCCTATTCATAGTAAGAATATTATAAAGAAATTTTTTGACTTTATCTCTTATTTTTTTTTCAATCAAAATTGAACCGAGTGACTCTCTTACTCTTATCAGAGAATGTCTTAATAGTTTTCTATTCTAATAAAAGAGAAAATTTCATCGAATACAGAATACTAAACTTCAGATAATAAGTAAGTGCAGAATAGAAAGCGTTTATTTTCTTAGTTTATTCTTGTTGTCGTCACAAGAGATGTGCAAAATCTCTTGTGACGACAACAAGAATAGTTTTTGATCCCGTTCGTCTAAGATAACTATTCTTAATCTTATTTTCTATTTTTTGATTTTTTTACGGATTTCTCAGAACCTTTTTGTTTCTTCTATTTCTATATTTAATTAAAATATAGATTAGAGTAGTGAGCAATCAAAAAATAGAAAATAGAGCGCAATTTTTGGAGAAAATAGAACTTAATGGAGGTTTTTTAGAAAAGAAAGGATTTGAATAATATCTGTACTCGTCAAATAGATATATTAGAATTGGTTCATTTAGGAAAACGAAATCAAGTAATTTCAGTCTAACTTTGAAAGATAGATACTATGTTTCAATAATAGATGTTCAAAATCAATGAATGACATTTTTCAAATAGAATTTGAATTTTCAAATTGAAATCAAAATAATATATTCTATTATGAAAGCTTAAGAACTCAAGGGATCCCTTGAGTTCTTAAGCTTTCATGTCTCCAACTCAGTTCATCCGATTATTAGATTATTTTAGATTCTTACAGAGATGAGCCCAACCCTGAGTATGAACCATAAAAGAAAATACCTATTAAACCAATCACAAGAATACCAGTTACAGTACCTATTATCCAAAGAGGAATCCTTCCAGTAGTATCGGCCATTTTGCTTCCTCCGCCATTTCATCAAGTTGTCATGCTAGAGACACATACAGTCATAGATAAGTATGAGATGCGATCCTTCCGAATGAGATAAGCAAATTCCTAATTAATATTTCATATTCGACCAGTCTCTTTTCTTCTCTTACTTTATTTTTTATTAATTGAAGAAATAATTAGAAAATAAAACAGCAAGTACGAAAATAAGTAATAACCCCCAGTATAGACTGGTACGATTCAATTCAACATTTTGTTCGTTCGGGTTTGATTGTGTCATATCTCTCTAATTTTTATTATGTTTATCGTTGGATGAACTGCATTGCTGATATTGATCCCAAAAAAGAAACGGTAGGTACAGCTAGTCCATGAACAGCTAACCATCGGACTGTAAAAATTGGATAGGTTCGATCTATAGTCATTGGTTCCTCCTAAAACTAAAAAGATCTACTAAATTCATCAAGTTGTTCCAAAGAGTCAAAACGCCCAGTTATTAATGGAATTCCTTGTCGGCTTTCTGTAAAATATTCGTTTGGGCGGGGACTTCCAAATACATCATAAGCTAAACCCGTGCTGACGAATAACCAACCCGCAATAAATAGAGAGGGTATAGTAATACTATGAATAACCCAGTATCGAATACTGGTAATAATATCGGCAAAAGAACGTTCTCCTGTGCTTCCAGACATGCTGAGCTCCGCATATTCTTGTACGATTAAAGGGGGGTCGATTCTGTAAAAGATGATATCAGTAAATGGAAATTCACTACCGTTTTTTCATCCTTGTTAGATCGTCAATATTGTACCAAGGGCTTTTTTCGAGTATACCGAATCAGTATAGCTATCCTTCCTCTAAGACAGCAACGCAATTTGAATCAGTATGTAAGTAAATGAAGGACTAGTAGATAATTTATTTTTTCTTTTCCTTGTCAATGTAGAAGTCTGAATTGATGATTTGAGATGAAATTTCTTCAATTTATATAAGGTTTATTTCTCTCTATTATATTATTATTGGTTTCGAACCGGAAAACTTACGTTAGGTAAAATGTGAATCCAAGGGGTTGGTTTTTAGTTTTTATAAAAATAAAAAAAAATGCAGTTAAATTATCCTATTTCCACTTCCCCAATTCAATTTGATGCGAAATTCAAAAATTTCCTGTTTATACCTCTAAACTGTAGAAAAGGTTTTCTTGAAATCTTTTTTTTTTCATTTTAGTTTATTCCATTTAAAGCGAATTGCTGATTCGTACAGTAACAAGTAAGAGGAGTATAGAGTATTGATTAAAAAAAAACCTATTTCTCTTATTCATAATAAATTCGAAATTATATAATAAAAAAATAGGGAAACAATCGATAAACTAGAAAAGAAAAAAAAAAATGATAAGGATTACTGGTCTACGAATGGAATTTGACTACCTTATTTGATTTGTTTATTTGAATTTTATTTGAATCAATTCGATTTCTTTTTATTTTTCCTTATTTATTAGTTGAGTACTGGGTTCATTCACATAATCTCGTCAAAGAAGAGAAGGGGTATTATAACGTCTAAATTCACTCTTTATTTTAATAAATCGATTTGATAGATAGGATAAAACAAAAGATCGACAAAATAAAAATAGAGTAGAGTCGATGCTCAAAATGATTAACTTATCCCCCTTTAGACTCTACTTCCCTTAGTCTTTTGTTAGTAGTGTAATGACTGCTTCATGCATTAACAACTAACAATTGAACTTATTCTTTTTCGTTTCAATTGCTATTTTTTCTTATCGTCTTATCTTCAAACTTAGGGAAATGTTTTCGAAACATATGTAGAAAAAGAACATATTTCATTTAGCCCCTTCATGCTTACTATAACTAGTTTTTTTGGTTTTCTACTAGCAGCTTTAACTATAACCTCAGCTCTCTTTATTAGTCTCAACAAGATACGATTGATTTCAAATTAATTGAATGAACACAACCCATAAAACTAAAAAGAAATCTTTCTCTGGTACTCCGAGATTCTATAGTTCATTACCGAATGTATTTACAATTATTGGTCATTGAGATTCCCTGGCACTACGAATTAATATTTCGTGATAGATAGTACCTCTCTTTTTTCCTTTCTATTTTAAGAAAAAAATTGAAATGATTGAAGTTTTTCTATTTGGAATTGTCTTAGGTCTAATTCCTATTACTTTAGCGGGATTATTTGTAACTGCATATTTACAATACAGACGTGGTGATCAGTTAGACCTTTGATTAATTAACAGTTTTTTTTGATAATTTGACCTCCTCTTTTCTTAAAAAAAAATGAATAGGAGGTCAAATTCAGATTACTGTTCTGCTCAATTATTTGAATTTGCATATAATTCTCAGATTAATCAAGCCCAGAATCACGCTCTGTAGGATTTGAACCTACGACATCGGGTTTTGGAGACCCACGTTCTACCGAACTGAACTAAGAGCGCTTTATTATTTCTTATAAAAAGTCTTCTTATCACAATAGTTAACAGCCAAGAAGAGGATTTTTTTTGTCCCCCACTCTAATCTTATCTTGAATACCTAGAATATCTTAGAGAATAACATAAAAAAAAATGTATGTGTGATTTGAATCGATTCAAATTGATTCCTTGTTACTTCTCATAAGAGAAGTAACAGGTAGGGATGACAGGATTTGAACCCGTGACATTTTGTACCCAAAACAAACGCGCTACCAAGCTGCGCTACATCCCTTTCTTTCAATTGGTCTACATTGTCATTGTAGAGAATCCCCGTCTTGTTTTCAAAAACCTTATTTTCCATTCCTTCCATTCCTATTAATCTAGGAACATAGACAATTTTTCTTGATATTTATTTTATTTCTTTTAACTCATATCTACGAGAAAATCTCGTATGAATATAATATTATTCATAGAATAGAAAATATATTCTATTATTATAATAAGATGCTTATATACATAGGAATATCAAACAAACTGATCGTAAAAAAGAACGAGGGAATACTGGGGGGGAGGGGAAGAAAGGTACTTTTTTTTTAGAAAGGTAGAATCTTATCTCTTTTTTATTCTCTTAAATCAATCATGGAAATTAGGAATCCCGTGTAAAATACAAAGGAATCTCGAATACTTCTATATCCGATATGTATTACCATTAGATATTTTAATAAAACATTAAAACATAAAGAAGGAGGATTAAAAATGCGAGATCTAAAAACCTATCTTTCCGTGGCACCGGTACTAAGTACTCTCTGGTTCGGGTCTTTAGCGGGTTTGTTGATAGAGATCAATCGTTTATTCCCAGATGCGTTGACATTTCCTTTTTTTTCATACTAGTTTAGTTAGTAACATGGGAAGGGGTGAAGAAGATTAGAGATATAATCAAAAAATCTATGACTAACCCCTTCCCCTCTTTTTTGAATTATCAAAAATTCAATTAGATACTTAGAGACAAAATAAAGAAAGGAGGAAAGATAGAAAAAAAATGAATTCAACCTCGGCTAAATTTGAGCTCAGCGTTCAATTCGATTTCGAAAAAATAGAGTGAGAACAGAAAGGGGTCTATAAAAAACTGGAATACAAGATAGGAAAGTGAAATAGTGTACTATATACTATACTTCGAATCGAATTCAATATAGCTAAATTCAATAGAGTTTTAATTCCTTCGTCCACTTAAACTTGAAAAATGAATTCTAAATTCTATTTAATATTTCTTACTCTATTATATTGTATTGTGATTGGAACGAAATCTTTCATAATTTCAACTTAGTAACTTTTTTGATTTATTTTTCTTTTTGCTAGTTACTTCAAGAGTAGCAAATAAGAAGAGTTGATTGAATCAAAAACTCAAACTAAAGGAGGGTCATGGCCAAGGGAAAAGATGCTCGAGTAACAGTTATTTTGGAATGTAGCAATTGTCTTCGAAACGGACTTAATAAGGAATCAAGAGGGATTTCCAGATATATTACTCAAAAGAATCGACACAATACGCCGAGTCGCTTGGAATTGAGAAAATGCTGTCCCTATTGTTACAAACATACGATTCACGGGGAGATAAAGAAATAAACCAACTCCAAGTTATTTTGATTTGTGTATCACTCTTATATCAGGAACAAAAAAAGGGCATATTCTCTATTCGAGAGACCCTATTATTCTAGATTTTAATAGTTTAGTTAACAGAATTTAATTAACTCAAAATAAAAAAAAAACCAATCTTTTTTTTAATTCAAAATTATTTTGGATCGGATTAAAATAGTATTTTCGAGATAAGGAATAAACAAAGTATGGAAAAATCCAAGCGACTCTTTCGGAAATCCAAACGATCTTTTCGTAGGCGTTTGCCCCCGATCCAATCGGGGGATCGAATTGATTATAGAAACATGAGTTTAATTAGTCGATTTATTAGTGAACAAGGAAAAATATTATCCAGACGGGTGAATAGATTGACCTTAAAACAACAACGATTAATTACTATTGCTATAAAACAAGCTCGTATTTTATCTTTATTACCCTTTCTTAATAATGATAAACAATTTGAAAGAAGCGAATCGACTGCCAGAGCTAATGGTCTTAGAATCCGGAATAAATAAAAAAAGTAGGCTTACTTTCCTCTTCAATTTGAATCCAAATTCAAATTCGACAACTGAAATAGAGTTTGATATTTTATTCGAAGAATTCGAGAATCCAATCTAATCTTGATTGGATTTCTCCTACTTATTGTAAAAAAAAAAACAAGAATCGGCGAAGAAGCAATCTTTTTGTATTGGATATTTATTGGACGTGTTTGGTTGCTCATTTCATTTTGAGCGACTTTATCTTTATCATACTAATTTTGATTCTACTTTCCCGGAGTTCATTCTCCAGAAAATGGCATTTTCAATAGTCGAACTTACAATTCCAATTTTTCCTTAAAATTGAAGAATTGAATTTATTTATTTTTGATCGAATTAGAAATCATATAAAGACAATTCCTATTTAAGATAGCTATTTGTGCAACTATTTTACGATTAAAAAGCAACCGGTTCTTGTCCAGATTGTGTAGAAAATGACTATAACTATAGGATACAAAATTCTTACGAATTACTGCATTTATCCGAGTGATCCACAAACGACGAAAATCCCTCTTTCGCTTATCTCTATCTCGATGAGACGAAACCAAAGCTCTGATTTTCTGTTGTATAATTGTTCGAGTAAGTCTCGAATGAGCTCCACGAAAGCTTGACGCAAATAAACGAATTCTTGTTCGACGTCTACGAGCTATATATCCTCGTGTAATTCTGGTCATTGAATAAATGAAACCTTAATGAATAACTAATGGATTTCCTTTCTTTCAGTTATTCTTTTCCAATTTACTAGTTTAGTAATAACAACACGCATTCTTCCAATGTATAAAATAAGAATTCCAATGGCTTTTGCTACTATAACCTTCCCGCCCACGATTTATTTATTCCTATTCATTTCTATTTATTTGAATTTCTTTTAATAGAATATTTTTTCTGTTTTCGTTTTTTGATACCTAGTATCGATACAATTTATTATTTTGAGTTGAATGCCTATATATAAAAGGTAAATCGTGGGTTCCATCGTTTCTATGGTTCTTTCTAAAACGGCGAGGTCCTCTCTATACACCGGAGTCCTTTACTTCGACTTCATTTAATGAATATTATTGCTAACTTGTACAGTTCACATTCTTTTGCTCTACCCATGATCTAGTAAAAAGTCTTTCACAATGAGATCTACTTATACAGTAACGATATTTAATTATGAAGATTTGCTGGGGGTAGCTGACCCTCTTAGTCCGTTTTTCATAGTCAAATTGGGTTTTCAAAATAATAGTTGCTCGCTTAATGGATAAACATTCGTTACCAATGAGGAATTTTTTATCATCTTCAATTTTGAAAATGGAGTGAATTCAATTTGCACCAATGCAAACCATAAATTTCATATCCAATGGAAGAATACAATAGATCTTTTTTAGTTTGATATAGTGAACGTACGTACTTCTTTCTTCGATTTCCCCCTTTTCTTCTATTTTAATTTAAAAATAGTACTGATCTTTGATACTGGAAAAGGGGGTTCCTTCTTTCTATTAGAAATGATCTGAACGAGTCGCGCATACACCCTAGTACATGTTCCTCGTCGCTGAGGGCATCCCCCAAGAGCGGGGGATTTCGTGACATTTCGGATTGGCTGTCTTGTGTTTCTAATAAGTTGTTTAATAGTTGGCATGTTGAATCTGATCCATAATGAATGGGTTGGTTTAGATTGATCCTAACCGGCTAATTATGAATTACTTTCCCATGGAATGGATGAATAAGATATTATTGAATCCGGTAATAACGAAATAAAGAAATCAAAATTGTCGATTTATTTAAACTTATTCCCCCTACTGCAATTTTGATGCTATTTTTATTTTTTATTCAACTGCTACAAGATCAACAATTCCATGAGCTTGGGCTTCCGTTGCTGACATAAAAACATCCCTTTCCATATCTTCGGATACAACCCATAAGGGTTTGTCCGTTCTTTGTACATAAACCCTTGTAATGGTTTCTCGCAATTTGAGTAGTTCTTCTGCTTCTAGGATAAATTCTCCCGTTTGTGCCTCATAAAAAGAACTCGCAGGTTGATGTATCATTACCCTGATGATGGAACAAAAGGTTCTTCTATCTCGATTATGAGATGGAAAGAGATAAAGAAAAAAAGAAAGTATAGAACAACCGTACGGGCATCCTTTAGGCATTGCATACGGCTCTAGAATGGAATTCAGTTTGACCTTCCATCAAAGAATCATCAATTAAAAAGATAGAAAATATATAGAAATTTTAAGGTTTATCGGATTGACATCGTCAAACGATCCAATTACCATCCTTCCTTTCCGATTTCAGAGTAGTTACAAAAATACTATGATGGCTCCGTTGCTTTATATATTTATCTCCTCTGTGATTCAGCAATCCCAAAGTTTTGATTTATTTTATTTTTACTCTTTTAAAAGTATTTTACTCTTTTAAAAGTATATTCATAAGTATATCAATAAATATAAATATCGGAATTTTAAAAAAGTCTTCGGTGGGAAAATAAAAAAAAGGTTTGTGACGCTAAAATGGGTCCCGACAATAGCGAAGATAAAATGGGGAAGACCCTTCCTACTAATTTCATACTACTCTTTCGATATATAATTGAATGTTTTGAAAAAAAAATTCGTATATAGAATTCGACGTGCCATGCTATTATTACTTAATTTTCCTAATTTCATGCATAGTCTTTTTTTTCGTAAAAAATTCATTGGCGCCAAGCGTGAGGGAATGCTAGACGTTTGGTAATCTCTCCACCGACGAGTATAAAAGATCCCATTGAAGCCGCTAATCCCATGCATATTGTATGCACATCAGGTTGAACAAATTGCATAGTATCATAAATAGCGACCCCCGGGATTACCCATCCGCCAGGAGAGTTTATAAACAAATACAAATCCTTGTTATCATTCTCTATACTCAAATAAACCATAAGACCAATCAGTTGATTCGAGATCTCGCTATCAACCTCTTGGCCTAAAAAAAGTAATCTTTCTCGATAAAGTCGGTTGATTAGGATCAAATTTGTATCCCGTAAGAGCCGTACATGCACCTTTTGATGCATACGGTTCAACAAAAATTGAGAAAAAACGACTCAATGTGTAGATTCCAGCCCTCTTTCTTTTTATTTTTAAAATTAAACTTAAACTATTTATATAATTTAATAATTTAATTTATATATTTATATATATATTATATAATTTATATTATATAATTTATAATTTATATATATATATTATTTATTTAGTTTAGTTTTGAGAGCGGTTTATTAATTCTAATAAATTCGAAAATTTCGTATATTAATGAAACGAATTTTCTTCATTTTTTCAAGAACGAAATGAGTTCGTTTTGTGCCCCTTCCCTCTCAAAAAAAAATACATTAAGATTAAACATATCAAATTAACTTATCATTGATGCATTGTTTCTTCGCGATTTCATTTTAATCACGATGTTTTTTTCTTGTTCCTGAAAAGGTCTTTCAATTCTTTTAGGTTTATGCTCTACTCCGAGTAAAAATCTGCCCAATTTTGATTTGCACATATAGGACAAATGTCAATAATATTACGTCTTTTTTTTACAACTTCATTTTTTTTTCAATTGATTTCATATCTTATATCAATGCAAAATATTAAACATGTATTTATTTCTTTCCTCGCTGGATTCGTTTAAAGTGAAAAGTTTGAGATTACTATTACTCTCAAATATATTGAATATTATTCAATAATAATCTTTTATTATCTATGGGTATACGTAGTAATAAATAAAAAAGAAATTCAAAATGTTTTTTTCGAAAGGGAGCCTTAATACTTTACTTATGAAAACTTCATTTTAGTGTTCCAAAAAATTCAACCATAAATTATTCTAATTGCTAATATGAATTTGAATATCCCTAAAATCGAATTGCATTTCACGTTCCAAATTATTGGTAATTCAATCTTTTTTGGCCGAAACATAGGATATCTCAATCGGGGGAGAGAACGGGGGAAATCCCATATGACCCAATATATCTGACAAGTCGCACTATACGTCAACCCAAGAGGCATCTTCCTCTCCAGGACTTCGAAAAGGTACTTTTGGAACACCAATAGGCATAAAATGAAAGAAAAAAGAATTAAGTACTATATTGGACTTTGATATGGAAGCGTAACAATGCGTTTATTGGCTTAATAATATTGTCTTTTATCATATTTGAGTCATAAATCGATCAAAATGTTTACGATTCCGAATAGTTCTTTTGAATGATTCCTAAATATAGATGCATTTGTTGATCGAAAATGGGATTAACCCCATTGCGTATTGTCCCTTATCGGGTATAGAATAGATCTGCTTCTCTTTCTTACTAGGAACAAAATTGTTCCGTTTTTACTAAAAAAAAAGAATAGAACAAATATTACTCCTTTCTTGAAGATAATTCCAAAAAGGGGAGGTTCATAGCATAGTGCTAATGCAATAAAGTTACATAGTGTCTATTTTTCGTTGATAAAGAGGTATTTCCATGGGTTTACCTTGGTATCGTGTTCATACCGTCGTATTGAATGATCCCGGTCGTTTGCTTTCTGTCCATATAATGCATACAGCCTTAGTTGCTGGTTGGGCTGGTTCGATGGCTCTATATGAATTAGCAGTTTTTGATCCCTCTGATCCCGTTCTTGATCCAATGTGGAGACAAGGTATGTTCGTTATACCCTTTATGACTCGTTTAGGAATAACCAATTCATGGGGCGGTTGGAGTATTACAGGGGGAACTATAACGAATCCGGGTATTTGGAGTTACGAAGGTGTGGCCGGTGCACATATTGTGTTTTCTGGGTTGTGCTTCTTAGCAGCTATCTGGCATTGGGTGTATTGGGATTTATAAATATTTTGTGATGAACGTACAGGAAAACCCTCTTTGGATTTGCCCAAGATTTTTGGAATTCATTTCTTTCTTTCAGGGTTGGCTTGTTTTGGTTTTGGCGCATTTCATGTAACAGGATTGTACGGTTCTGGAATATGGGTGTCCGATCCTTATGGACTAACCGGAAAGGTACAACCTGTAAATCTAGCGTGGGGGATAGAAGGTTTTGATCCTTTTGTTCCGGGAGGAATAGCTTCTCATCATATTGCAGCGGGCACTTTAGGCATATTAGCAGGCCTATTTCATCTTAGTGTCCGTCCACCCCAACGTCTGTATAAAGGATTACGTATGGGAAATATTGAAACCGTGCTTTCCAGTAGTATCGCTGCTGTCTTTTTTGCCGCTTTTGTTGTTGCGGGAACTATGTGGTATGGTTCAGCAACTACCCCTATCGAATTATTTGGTCCCACCCGGTATCAATGGGATCAGGGATATTTCCAACAAGAAATATATCGAAGAGTTGGCGCTGGATTAGCTCAAAATCAAAGTTTATCAGAAGCTTGGTCGAAAATTCCCGAAAAATTAGCTTTTTATGATTACATCGGGAATAATCCGGCAAAAGGGGGGTTGTTCAGAGCAGGATCAATGGACAACGGGGATGGAATAGCTGTTGGTTGGTTAGGGCATCCTATTTTTAGAGATAAAGAAGGGCGTGAACTTTTTGTACGCCGTATGCCTACTTTTTTTGAAACATTTCCGGTTGTTTTGGTAGACGGAGACGGAATTGTTAGGGCCGATGTTCCGTTTAGAAGGGCAGAATCGAAGTATAGTGTCGAACAAGTCGGTGTAACTGTTGAGTTCTATGGTGGCGAACTTAATGGAGTCAGTTATAGTGATCCTGCGACTGTGAAAAAATATGCGAGACGTGCTCAATTAGGTGAAATTTTTGAATTAGATCGTGCTACTTTGAAATCAGATGGTGTTTTTCGTAGCAGTCCAAGGGGTTGGTTTACTTTTGGGCATGCATCATTTGCTCTGCTCTTCTTCTTCGGACACATTTGGCATGGTGCTAGAACCTTGTTTAGGGATGTTTTTGCTGGTATTGACCCGGATTTGGATGCTCAAGTGGAATTTGGAGCATTCCAAAAACTTGGAGATCCAACGACAAGAAGACAGGTAGTCTAATACAAGATTTCTCTCTTATCTTTTTTCTTTTCTTTTTTTAGTTGATATAGAATAGATTAATGTGGAAATATAAATTGGCATCTTTTCTTTAATCTTTTCATTGACTCTTGTTCGTATTTCTTTATCCAGGGGATAATCCACAACAAACAGGTATGGAAGCTATAATTGTAAAGCATGATCAAATTTATGGAAGCATTGGTTTATACATTCCTCTTAGTCTCGACTCTAGGGATAATTTTTTTCGCTATCTTTTTTCGAGAACCGCCGAAAGTTCCAACTAAAAAGATGAAATGATTTTTCATCCTATTAATTGAAGTAATGAGCCCCCCAACATAACATTGAACATTGGGGGGCTCATTACTTCAACTAGTCCCCGTGTTCTTCGAATGGATCTCTTAATTGTTGAGAGGGTTGCCCAAAAGCAGTATATAAGGCATACCCAGTAAAACTTACAAGTAAACCAGATATAGAGATGGCGACTAGGGTTGCTGTTTCCATTATTATATAACTTCAAAGACTACCACACGGCTCTATGGATCTATGATAAGATCGTTTATTTACAACGGAATGGTATACAAAGTCAACAGATCTCAATGAATAAAAAAGAAGAGGATTTATGGCCACACAAAGCGTTGAGGGCGGTTCTAGATCGGGACCAAGACAAACTGCTGTAGGTAGTTTATTAAAACCATTGAATTCAGAATATGGTAAAGTAGCTCCTGGATGGGGAACCACTCCTTTGATGGGTGTTGCAATGGCTCTATTTGCAGTATTCCTATCTATTATTTTAGAAATTTATAATTCTTCCGTTTTACTGGATGGAATTTCAATGAATTAGATTCTTACAAGAAAGGTCAATTCTTAGATTTTTAATACGAATACAAAGTAAAGTCTTTTGGTTTCGTATTTTTATCCCATTATCTCTTTATTGGTAGTTCGATCGTGGAATTTCTTTTTTTCTGTATTTCCGGAATATGAGTGTGTGACTTGTTCTAATTGATCCTATTGGTAGTACAGAGAAGGAGTCTGTCATCTTTATAGAGATGGTTTTTCATCGTCAGATATTTATTCTAGTATCTGGAGCACGGAATATATGAAATAAATCCCAATCAATAACTATGATTCCTACTTACTATTCAGACCCCGCGACCGGGGGGCTATAAAAAAATTTGCCAAAGGGTGTTATAAGTTCTAAATCAAAAGGGTTTTTTCTTCTTTTTCAACAAATTTCCCTTATTGATTGATGATTTTGATCAAAGGATAAAACTTTCTTTTTATTTTGAGTTATTATATCTATTCGTTGAATAAATGATCATCTAATGGTTCTTACTCATAGAATCTTTGGACTTATTTTGTACTTTTAATTAATCGTCGTGGTTCTAGTATGAATCTGAGGTTTCAATCGATTAATAGGTTCTTAACAAGAGAATTCCTATCAAAAAAAGAAGAGTAAACCTAGAGTAGACACAACGAA